TGAGTTGATGCTAGGCTAGGGTGGTGCCTTACCCTGATTGCTCAGTTGTTAACTGAGCTAAACCATTCCCTTTTGAAAAAAAGATGGATTTGCCCACGGAGCGGTGAAATTACTTTCTTTCGAGTGATTTTATTCATCAATAGGGGACCATCCCATACCATAGGAAGTTGCTTCTTGGAATGCCGTCGTTCAAGCACAGGCTGACCACTGATTCAATCTTCAAACCAAAAGCCAAATCTTGCTACTAGAAAACCGAAGGAGCACACAAAGCAAACGAAGGGACTCACCAACGAATCAAGCTGAACACATCTTTGATCCACTCTACGAACTGAAAGCGAGATCTTGCAAAACAACCACGCAACGCCCGGATCTGCAAGAATGGCTATGTAGGTAAGGGGATCAGCGCTATGATCGCTTTGAGTTCTGCTTGAAATGTGTATGCTTACGTACGAGTTGCTATTCGGCCGTAGATCGGGTTCTGGGTTCTTCCCTCGAACTCCCTGAGTGGTATTTCGTAATGTAAAGCTAGTCTAAAGTAGATTCAGGATCAGGGTGGTGGGTGGGGTAAGAAGGTAGATGATAATAAAAAATTCTTTATCCTATTCTGCTAATTCTCTTCTTGTTGCACCATGTCCAAGCTTGACGATAGCAGTAGAACAAAAGTCACCATCGGACTCAAAGAATGAACCTTCCTTCCAAGATGTATGTCGTCCGACCCAACTTCAGACTCTTTCTTCCTGACCTATTTAACTCTCTGGCCGCAGTTATTTAGGTGGTATCCCGAGATTGAAGAGATCGAATTCCTCACGGGAACACACGAAACAAAGATATGAACTAGGTAAATAGAAATGGAAAAGAGATGTTTCCATTTCATCAAAATCATAAGCTTTTTCTACATCCATATGATCTACTAAAGTAGATCGGTATTGCCCATATAATGAAAGCAGATCTTGGTCCATGGAGTCCCAAGAAGGTAAGAACTCCAACCTGTCCGATGCTTCTTCGGCCAAATACGATATACAAGTGGGACCTGCACTATGAGCAAGCTGTGCGAAAAACCGCTTCTTTTTTCCGGTTTCGCACCAACTTGGGCGAAATGGGGTTCTACCGGGAAACCATGGATTTTTTAGTTTTCGCCATTGGTTACTGGTCGAGCCACTGGAATGGAATGAGATAAGAATCTCTGGAGATCTTTCCTCTCCACTTACTCGTAACAGGCTTTCCCTCTGTAGAAGACTTCTTCCGAATGGCATAATTGTCCTATTTTTTCCTCGATCTTCAAAGAAGACTGACTCCCCCTTCTCCTCTTTCATCGTCGTTGGTCCTTCTTTCACTAATGATCTCACCATTTTTTAGTAGTTCGCGCGAACGCGCGAGGGACTATCCTTTTTATCGCTTGCGCTTGCTTTTCACTCTCAAGGAAACGGTCTCTCTCTTCTATAAAGCGAAGCAAAGCGCATGGCGCTGAAGTGAAGAAAGCTCAATAAACACACACGAACACGATGCGCATAAATGAGACCGCTGATCATTTCATAAAACATATATGCTTGACCTTTCGCGATGCTTTTTTGGGGCGACCCACCAACCCAGCGATCGATGACAGAATGGTACGAACAAATAAAAGTCATTGGATTTGGTAGTTCTCCATTGACTTCTCTCTTTTCCCCTTTGCATATGTTCCTAAATGGGTGTGCGCCCCCAAGGGCCGGCCTCCCACTCTCTTATGCAGCATTTATTAGCTTGGCTGAGTTGGGTGGATCGTGCAATAAGCCTCTCTCGACTCTCCCTTTCTCATACGTCTTTATGAAAGCCTCTCGCCTTTCGAGATCCGGTCCATCATCAACTCAGTCAGATCTTCTTGTTTGCTTGCTTTGATTAGGCTTCCTTTAACGGATTTGATCGGCATTTCGTGCCTGCAGCCCTGCTGGTTGTATCGCCCCGTACACCTCTTTTAACTAACTAAAAGCTTGGGCTTCTTCTGCGTTAAAAAGCTTGCTTCTCTTTTCTTGAAATATCTTTTTCGTAGAGTCAGGTCAGACATTCGCATCTTCTTCTACTAAATACCCAGAATCCTACCTCTATCCATAAGAATGGAAAGGTTTTCTAGTCGTACCTCTATTGATACGAGGGGCTGCTCCACTCTTCTATTGGTTTAGTGCGAAGGGCTGCCCTACATTCCTATTGGCACGAGGCAGTAGCCGCCGTTACCCGTTTTGGCCGAGAAGTCTTTTAAGATATCTCATAAGCAACTGAACTACCCTACGAGCAGCCAAAACAAAAGAAAGACTGCTAACAGCCTCTCGCCGGGAACTTATGTGAAAGAGAAGAGCAAACAAGAAAATCCGAGCTAGGTGGTCATAACGAAGTACGTTGGGAAACGGATTGCCATAATAGACAGTTGGTACGGAATCATTGAAATGAGGAGACACGTAGACTGCTCGAAGTGCGGGAAGTGCCTTTATTTACTAATATAATTTAGGCCCGCAAGGGTAAGGGTACGACCAATCCATCTGCATCTGCTCCCCCTCTTCCATTCGTTGATCGAACTGCCGATGGTCGGGGGCGAAGAAACTCATTCTCATGCTCATGTGGTGGTTACAATTCAACCTACCCTTTTATCTTAATATCGAAAAATCCCTCCACTTTCACTCGTTATAGTATGATGAAAAAGCTCTCAAGCCACAGCCATTAGATGAAGAAGTTACTCCCTCTTATTAATTTAGTACGGAAGAGGACTACCCTACATCCCTTTGGCGCAAAGCGGCTGCCGCTGTCTGCTCCAGTCGAAATCTCTTTTGGGCTCATGAATAGAGGAAAGAGGATATCTCCCGTAAACCCAATAAATAATAGCTGGGATTGCCCGGTTTCTCTTCTAGTAAATAACCTTCGGAAAGAAAGCATTCCTCCCTCTCGCCTGCATCTGAGGGACTGGGCTCTAACCCAATAACTGAGCCTGCGTCAAGCTAGTTAAATCTTTAGAGGGGCGCTTTTGCCTAATACTAGGCCTACATTCTAGAAAGCAGGCACCGCTGCAACAGAAGAAAAGAAGGATCAACCAAATCCCCACCGACCGGTGAATGGAAGCGAGGGGCGAAGCAACTACTCAATAAGCAACAAAATTGATCTGCAAGCCATCATATATACATCATAAAGTTCCTAAGGCTACGCCCGGAGAAGACATGTACGGGAAAGCTGCCTCCCTTTGGTCAGCAGATGAAGGAGCCGGCCCCACAAGGTATGCATTTTCGGATTTTGCTGCAAGAGATGCTTCAGACTTGCTAATGTAATGGATTTGAATTCCTCTAATTGAGCCACAAAAACCCCAGTCCTTTTCATAGGATTTCGTATAATCCGGCACAGGAGATCTCAAAGCTACAACTAACCTCACGAAGATCAGGAAAAGATTCTAATTCCAGGTTTCTAGGCGGTGAACCGCTCTACTTTCTATAAAATTACTTGGGCTCGATCCAACATCAGGATGACCCGACAGGCCGAGCACGTCAACAACTTAATCACGACTTTGTGACCGGGGAAACAAGAGCTAGACTTCGGCAAAGGTCCCAATATCTATAGAATATGAATTTCTTGGAATTAAGTTTCCCTTACCAGTCTGTGTGCGAGATGCCCGGCAAACAAATATAATAAGGGTCGGTCGGTTCAGCATCTCAAGTGGTTGCTTCTTTCGATGTCCATGTGCCAATGCCAGGTTGGATCGGTCGAGACACTTGAATCTTAACTAGCTCCGTTTGCGTTGGATCAGCCTACTTCATGCACGAGCGGAAGACCTCCCCTGCCTTCCTAATAGGAACTAAAGGTACTGCGAAACCAGTCTACCTACCCGCTTGAAGATCCGGCAAGAACGGAGTGAACAAAATAGCTTGACTGCCTCGGAGATTAGAGTTATGATCTTTACACCTTCATTTGTGGGATCAGATCAGATGATGGGTCCAGAAGAGGGGCAAGCACGACTCTCTAAGGCATGGCGCCAAGCAAGACCCATCAAAAACCGATACCCAAATCTGTCTCGAATCAATATCCGAAGCTGACCTCGTCAATACGTGTTACACAAACGACGCATCGAACGAACAAGTAAGCGAATAGGGACCGGGTTCCTCGGGCAGCAAGCTGGCGAATCTAATAACTTTGATTCCTCATTCGATCAGTTGCGCTAACCCTGATTCCCCTCTTTCCTTTCCCTGGTTCGTTAAACAGAGTAGGGGGATCTAGCTTTAGCTCGAAGAGGAAACGAGTTCTCGTTCTGATCTGCACCGGGGGTTGCTTCGGTCAGTTACAGGGGCGGTCAGTAGGTAGTTCCGATTCTAGCTCCTAGCTCTGGAGAAGCAAACTTCAATGACAAAGATTTCACTACACTACTTATTACGTCAAACATTCCTCTTTCTACTTCTGACTCTCGCACGGATAGAGATGGAGGTCGGGATTCCCGCAGCACCGCGGCAATTCAATGAGCGAGACTTGCACTCAATAGTAGAACAATGAAAGCAGTAGTGGCACTCCCCATACTTAGATGGTCCGGCTACGCCTGGTTCTCCCTTTTCTCTTGATTTGCTTGCTCGAGGAAATGTATTCTGATTCCCCTTTCTTTTTATTAGTTTTAGGGTTGGGTCTGGCAGAGAGGAAGTACAATCAGCTACACCCGCCCTTGTGCCTCGTCAACTGGTTATCTTTTTTCCATTCACTTAGCCAGTGCTTCAGGTGGAACTGCTCATGTTGGGCATCCAATTAGCGCAGCATTGGGTATTGGTTCATTAGCTACATCTACATATAGACCGAAAAAATGCAATCACTTTATATTAGATATTAGGAAGGGAGATTTCTATTCAAATAGAAAAATAAAAAAAATTGAAATAGCGTATGAAATACGCCCAAAGACTCCCATGCCTTTCTGGACCAACCAGATTTCCGACAAGTCTTTCTGTTATAGCAAGAAGCGGAACTACAAGTGAATTTTAATCATTATGGATAACCAATTCATTTTTAAA